ATCCCTTGTATGAGTAAAAAGAATAAGTACAGTTTTGAATGTTTTGCTTATGTACAAAGTAACAACCAACCATTCTAATTGGATCAGTGAATCATTTTTCAGTCATTCATTGAATGATAAATCACTACAAGTGAGGGAGATACACGATTTAAATAACGGAAAATCAAATATTTTAAAATTGTATCTAGAATGACCGGAAAGGTAGAAACAAGACCGGATATAATTTGATCATTATGAGCAAATCCAAAATCTTTGTAGACAGATCCAATCATTAGTTCCCAACCGTGGGGCGAATGGAATCCTATACATAAATCAGTTACTAAAAGAATGGAAAAGGCTTTGATTGTGTCGCTTAAGTTATATAGAAATTCTTGAACCCAATAGTTAAGAATAACAAGTTCTTCATTACCTAGCATAGAATAACCACTTAGAATAACGAAACAGATCATATTTGTCGAGAAGTGCAAAATCGTATGGATACAATCTTCATTGTGCATCTTGATCAATTGGATCGTTTCGTTGTAGATTCCGATACGAAGCTTTTCTAGATGTGTTCCCGGGTATTCCTTTATCATTTCGTCCAAGAGTAAGAGTTCCTCTAATTCTATGAATTTTTTTAGAATACTCTTTTCTTGAATATCATTCAAAAAAATTTCGGATTGCCTAGTATCCCACCAATTAGTAACCCAAGATTCCAGACTTTTAGTAAATGAGAGAGAGATCCACCAGGGCAAAAATACTATAGATGCAAGATATAGAAGGGGAATGAATGCTTTCTTTTTTGCCATTTTTTCGTCTTTGAATTTTTAATGAACTCACCCCATTCGTTGACGCTATACGATACTAACTAATATTCCTATCAAGGATCAGTTCTATTACAAGTTATCGAGCCCACGAATCTATTCCCCGCTTTTTTTGTGTATGATTCAGCGGTTAGTACTTGAATTTATAAATAATACAGAAATGGAATAAAAAAGAATCCACTTAGAATAAAGAGATTGTTTCCAAATCCATCACTTGCTAAAATTCGAAGAGAGTGACCCCTTTCAATAAAGAAATGCATGAAAGAGCCCCTTCAAGTAACAAATATTATTCAGATTTTGAAACGAAAGAACTCCCTTTCTATCAAAATATCCAATTTTTTGAAAAAAAAAAACGACGCATAGTCCGGGAATAATTGAGAGAATTTTCTGAAGAATATTGTGATTCTGATAAAAAAAATGACTACCAAAACAAGACAAAAAAGCTATCGTTATAAGCATCCCAATCGTTTGGTAATTAAGAAGTACAAAAAGGGATAAAAAGAAAGATTGATTGACAAAACAAAAAAAAAGAGAATCTACAAGATATAATCTCTCTATTGAAAATAAAAAAAGCATTCATTCTTTTCATTTCAGTTTCAATTCATTTTTTAAAATACTTCAATTGGTACACGCAAGAAATAAGCCAATTCAGCAGCTTTTTGCTCAAGTTCTCGTGGAGTCAAATTCTCATCAGTACGAGTCAAAGGAATAGCGCCATGGCCTCTGATTTCCATATAAAGGACACGACGAGCATAAATACCCTCTTTCACTTCTATTCTGATGGACTGGACGTCTTTCATAAAGAATTGGAGGAAGATGCGACGATTTTTTCCAGGAAATCCCCAACGAAAAATACACACTATTCCTTCTTTTCTATCGAACCGATCATAACCACTACCTACATTCCACGAAATTGTGCACCACAAATAAGAGCTAATAAAGAGACCCGCAATTCCGTAGAAAGACATCACGATCCCCTGTGGAAAAAAAATGATTTGCGTAGGCGGAAATAAAGATATCAAATTTCTACCAAGATAACTGGAAATTCCAACTAATAAAAACCCTAATGAACCTAAAAAAAGGATAAAGGCCCAGCAGAAATTACTTGTTTTTCGAGACCCTGCTATAAGTTCTATCCATATATGTTCTGATCGCCAATTCATACTAGATCTAGTTGCATTTTATTGAAATTGAGAGAATAACCCAAATTAATTTGACTTTTTGTGTGTTTCCGAAATAACTCTCATCAACTAGCACTATTCTGATGTGAACTTTTATTTTAGGAGTAATTCATCGAATTGGTTAGATATAAAATAATAATATCCATTTCGTATGATTTCCTATAGATATCCACATACATATAGATATATTCACTTTATAAGGCATTCGCCCCGACCCCGATTTGATTTCGTTGCAAATAGCTATAATTTATTTACTCATATATCATGTTTACACACGAATAACAATAATAGTTTCTTTATGTTCGGGGGAAACCACATCACATATTTTATTCTAAGAAATAGATATCTGTGTTATGGTCTAAGTCTAAATCTTGAAAAAAAAAAACAAAATAGATGAGATTTAGCCCCATCATATCGATATCTAAAAAATCTTGTTTTTTTGAATATGAAGAGATAAAGAAGCCATCGCAATTGCCGGCAATATTAGGCCCACGAAGGGCACAAAAAAAGAGGGTAAATTTGTCATAAAATGGATACCTGGATTTACTATTTTTACCTGTTATTGTTATATTGTTATAAAGGTATCTTATAATCATTATTTATAATTCATATAGAATTATACTAAGCATATCGAAGTGAGTATATGTGATATAATAAGAAGTGAGTATATGTGATATAATAAAAAATATATAAATATAATAAAATAAGTGCAAGGAATGTCGAACTAAATAAATATAATTTTTCATCTTTCTACATGAAATATATATATATATGATAATCGCCTTTTTTATTATCTTGTTTTTGTCTTATAATTTGAATTTCATAAAATGGAATAAAATAAAGAAAGAGTTTCTTACAACTTCCTGAAAAATTTGTTACAATCCGATCCGGGAATAGGGAGTCTTAGTAAAACTGGGGATTCTAAAAAAATATCGAAAGATGCAAGATTCTGTACTTTTCACTTTTAAATTTTCTATATTTGAATTATATACACATAAGAAGAGAACGTGAAATTCGCTTTATTCTCCTGGCCTAATTTTAATTTAGCGGAAGAAGGAATGCATTCTTTTTTTTTGATAGAGGTTTTTACTGATTAGTAATCGGGAATGTCGGTAAAAAAAAAATGATCCGCATAATTATTTTTACAATTAAATCTTATGTTATCAAATGCTACCAAGCCAAAATCCATTCTACGGATTTTGGCTTTGATTTCTATAAACTAAATAACTACTCGTTTTATAAAAAAAAAATAATAATTTATATTTTGATTAATTAATATATTTTTTTTATTAAGGATCCACTTGATTGAATTTTGATTCAGAGAAAAGAAAGCGTGGAGCTGAAATAACTCACTCAGAACGTCTTTTAAAAGATTACGTGGTACGATTAGGTCGAATTGGCCCTTATGGAATAAATATTCAGCCGTTTGTGAGCCCTCAGGTACTGTCGTATTCAATGTTTGTTCAATTACTCTTTTACCCGCAAATGCAATGTAGGCATTGGGTTCGGCAATAATGATATCGCCCAACATACCAAAACTGGCTGTCACCCCACCAGTAGTAGGAGATGTAAGGATTGATACATAGAATAACTTTTTCTTTGATTGATAATCATATAAAGCGGAAGCTATTTTAGCCATTTGCATCAAGCTCAAACTTCCTTCTTGCATGCGTGCTCCTCCGGAAGCACACACTAGAATAAGAGGCAAAAACCGATTGGTAGCATATTCGATCAAACGAGTGATCTTCTCGCCAACTACGGAGCCCATACTACCCCCCATAAACTGAAAATCCATAACCCCAATTGCTATGGGAATACCGTTTAGTTGACCTGTGCCTGTTTGAACAGCCTCAGTTAATCCTGTTTTTCTTTGATAAGAATCAATACGATCTTTGTAAGATTCCTCTTCCAACGGAAATTCAATGGTATCCACAGAGACCATATCTTCATCCATAGGAACCCAAGTACCTGGATCAATCAAAAGTTCTATTCTATCTGAACTACTCATTTTCAAATGATGTCCACAGTGTTCGCAAATATTCATTTTTGATTTCAAAAATTTCTTATAATTTAATCCATAACAATTTTCGCATTGAACCCATAAATGCCTATATTTTTGAGTAAAATCTAGATCATTAGAATTTTCCGTTTCTGTTATAGTTAACTCACTACCAGCCGGACTCGTTTTTATACTTGAACTCTGGGTTTCACTACTATTTCTGCTTTCATCAAAAATGTAACTAGAAATGTAATTGTCATTGTAATTGACAATACCACTTAAAATGTAACTATCAATACAAATTTGAGAACGAAAATAGCTGTCAATACAGCTAGTAATGTGTTTATTCCAACTATATTTAGTATCATATATGTAAGGATCATAGTGGGGATCATCACTATTAGATACACTATTTAGATAACAAAAATTCCGAGAATTAGAAAAAGAGCTTTCTAGTTCACTTAGAAAAGAATGAGCATTGTCAATCTCAAAAATTTGATTTTCAATATCAAAACATATGAAATAACTGTCCCTATTATTATCCCTAACTAAAAAAGTATCATCAGGTACGAAATTATGAATGTCTCTAACGCCGACTAAATGATCAACATTACTGTAACTAGAATTGTCACTATCGCTCCCACTAAGAGTGTTTTTATCTATATCATTTCTAATCGGGTCTTCACTTACACTGGTATTTTCAATAGAACCAAGGCTGCCCATTGATTTACTTAGCCCATACCCGTATTCTAACTCCTTTTTTTTGGACAACATCGAGTTGAACCACCCTTTTTCCATAAAGCCTTGTTGCACATATTTACATGAAAAATACAATATATGAATAGTCATTCGATAAAAAATCATTTGAATATTTCATTTACTATCCTAATACGCATCCAAATACAATCACTAGGGTTCTATTAACAAAAAAAACAAGTAGGTGTTGTTTAATTATTTCTTTTTTCGATTTGAATTTGATACAACACACGCGGGGGGATCACTAGCTATTTCAAATCG